TATTGTGTATATATCTATACAGAATCCAATTTTTTTCTTTCGATCAGATGTTATTTTTCTCAATTTTCCTTTTTTGAATATGGAGTATTCCATATTCAAAAAAGGAAAATTCGACTTTGAAATCTATTTACAAAAAATCATTCAGATCACTCAGGATTTTATTCATTTTCTTTTTTTAATTTTGCTATTCGATCAATAATACCATAATCTTGAGCTTCTGTTGCCGACATAAAATAGTCATAGTCTCTTTCCATATCTTTCTGTATAACATCCACAGGTTTACCTGTGTTTTCTGCATAAATATCCGCAATTGTGTTACGAAGTTCAAGCGTATCTTCTTCTTCTATTATTAAGGAATCTATATTTTTATTTGTGTTAGTAGCAGCACTTATAGGTTGGCTAATAGAAATCTTAGCGTGAGGCAATGCTACCCGTTTAGTAATTGTTCCTCCGGCCAGGATCAAAGATGCTACTGATGCAGTTGCTCCCATAGCTATTGTACACACATCAGGAAAAATAGTTTTCATAGTATCGTAAATGGTTAGTGATTCGTGTACCCCTCCACCGGGAGAGTTCATATATATATAAATATCAGGATCAGGATCATTATAAAGATCAGTTTCCGAATTCAGCAGTAACAAGAGAACGACAAACCGATTGGTGAAAGATGTCGTAATTTCTCTGCATAGAAAGAGTGTTCTTTCTTTGTAAAGCCGTTCGTATATGTCAATCCAAGTCGAACTAAACTTATCAGGTACCTTTGGTATACCTAAAGGCATATCCAATTCCTCCGTTTCAATTAAAAATAACTAATAGATTGGATTTCTTTTCTTTTAGTTATTCTTTTATCCGTCTAGGGTCAATCAATAACAAAACGCATTATTCCAATATATCAAATATCAATTCCAATGGCTTTTGCTACTAGAACCTTCCCAACCACGATTCTTGCTTTTCTTCCCATTCTTAAATAAAGAATTTAATATTCTCATACATAAAAAAAATATTTGAGGAAAGGCTATAATCAAATTCTTGATTAGATCTTCTTAAATCAATTTTATTTCTTTAATGGGTTTCTTTTTATTTTTTTATTTTCTAATAAATAGAAATAAGAAAATTCATTTTAATGAATTAAATGTGAATTCAAAATAAAAATATAGAGTAATCTTATCTTATTTAAGCTCAAAACGTTTTGTAATCTTCAACCAATTATGTGCTTCAATATAATTGCTTGGAGTAAGCGCTATAGCTTGTTTCCAATACTCAGCAGCTTGATTGGACCAAGCCTCTGCAATTTCAGAATCGCTCTCTAGAATGGCCTTTTCTCCCCGGTCGGAATAGAGAATTCTTTCCCTTAGAACTGTACTTGAGAGTTTCCTACCTCATACGGCTCAGTAATCTGTTCTTTTTTTTTCTATCTATTCTGATTTCTTTTATCCATCATACGGATCAATTATTTTTAAAAAATAATAAAACGAACGATTTGTTTCGTTTACCTCGAGCAAGGCGATATCGCCACCCCCTATAAATGTATCGACTAAGTGATCGAACATTTTACAGGGGACAACTTGTCCTGTCTCTAGCCTGGCGTAGAGGATCCTTTCGTCCGTCTCCTCATACTCGCCTATTATTTCGGCGACAACGATGTTCCAGACCCATGAGGATCCTTTTGATTCGTTCTTTTTTGGTTTGTTTCTCATTCGCTCTCCACTTGTAATCATCTTTTTGAATTTATCTTGTTTTATCTTAAAAAAATCTTTATAATATCACTTCAATAATATAATGGACTCTTCTTTTTATGTGTCTAATTTAATGCTTTGTTTTTGAAAGTAACTCTAAAAAAAAGAAAAATTAACTATATTATAATTAAATAATTCCCTTTATGAATTTTAATAAAGGAAGTTCCATTTCACTATTTTTAGATAAAATAAAGAGAGATAAAAAAATTGAATCAATATTATGCAATTAGAAAATTACTAACAAAAATACTATTAAAGAATCTTAGAATTCTTTATTGAATTCGATGAAATGGTTCTTTAATAATGATTCTTTAATGTAACTAGAATGACCCTTCTCTTTCTAGAATGACCCTTCTCTTTATATATCTAGAATTACCCTCGCAAATTGCGTACGCTAATTTGTTAAGAATCCATCGAATTGAAAACATATCTCTATTGTTGGCTGGAATTGGGATATGCACGAGATCTGGATCACAATCTGTATCGATTAAGCAAATTATCGGAAGACCCAAAACCAGACATTCTCGAAAAGCTATATAATCTGTTTGCTGATCAATGATGATCACAATATCAGGTAACTTCCGCATATATTTGATTCCACCGAGATATGTTTCCAAAGTAGATAATTCTCTCTTAAAGATTGCTCCATATCTTTTGGGAATAGAGTTTAATGTGCCATTCTCTTCTAAGGATTTTAAATACCATAACTTAGAGAGTCTCCTTCGCGTAATGGACCAATTTGTTAACATACCACGAAACCATTTTTTATGAACATAATGACACCGAGCGCTTATTCCAGCCAACGCTACTAAACCCGCGACTTCTTCTGGGAATTTTTGAGTACCAACAATTAAAATGTTTTCTTTTTTACTTGCTGCATCAAAAAGTAAATCACAAGCTTCTGATAAAAAACGAGCAGTTTTAGCGAGATTTGTAATATGTATAGCTAAACCTTTGTAGTTGTATTTGGACTTTGTAAGGATATAAGGAGTGATTTTAGGATGCCATGCCCTTCTATAACCACCTATATGAACTTTTGCTTCAATCATCTCTTCAAAATCGATGTTCCAATACCTTTTTATAATTTTTGGAACTTTTTTTTTTGGAACTTTTTTAAAATTTTTCATGATGTCTCCCACATCATTTACACTTGAGATAAATAATTGTTCCGATGGAACCTTCTACCGGTAATTTACCATTGATGCATGACACAAATCCTAAACAATTTTTAGAATTACTTATTTGATTGACTCTGACTCGATTGATCAAAAAATCCATAATCAGATTAGTTAAAAAAAAAATAGTTAAGGTAAGAAATGAATCCGTTTTCATTTAAGTTAATGATAATGAAATCTTATGAAAGATTTTTTTTTATAAATGAGAATCTAGATTATTTGTCATGTCAGAACATAATAATTCTTTATGATGTAACATAATATCTTTCATTTCCAACTCAAATAGATTTTCTATTTTTTTTTCTAAAGCAAAGCTCTTATCTTGTCTTGAAGGATGCACTTTTTTTTTCAATCCGGTACCAATAGGTAGAATTCTTCCCAGAACAACGTTTTCTTTCAGACCTTTCAACCAATCAATACGACCTCGCAGAGCAGCTTTTGCTAAAACTCGAGCGGTTTCTTGAAAACTTGCTTCAGATATGAAACTTTGAGTATTTAGAGAGGCTCTTGTTACTCCTAATAAGATTGCCCGATAAAAGATTGATTCATCCAAAGCGCGTCCTGCTCGTTCCGCTCGTAATAACCCAATTAACTCTCTAGGTAAAAAGACATTAGACATTCCATCTTCTGAAACCAAGACTTTTGATGTTACTTGATGTACAATAATCTCGATATGTCTATTATGGATATGTACCCCCTGAGATCGATAAACCTTTTGGATCTCATTAACCAAAGAAATACGACTTTGGGCTATGGTTAGCTCAGCTCCAATGAAGAAAACCCAAGGTACTCCAAGAATTCTTGGTATACGCTCGTTCCAACCTTCAACCTTCCTTTTTAGGTCTATCAATAGTAAATCAATCGAACGCGCTTCGAAAAATTTCTCTACTTTTGGAAGACCTTGCGTTATATCACTAGATCTCGATTTTTCATATAGAAATGTAACTAATGCATCTCCTTTATAAAAGATTTCCCCATAATGACCATGAATAGTTGTGCCTGAAGTGAGCAAATAGGGCTTAGCTGATCTTATAACTAAAGAATCAAGATTGATAATTACAATTTGACCAGATTGTTTGACATATGGTTCGTCTTGAAAAAGACACAAATTTTCGCAAATAAATTGTCCAAGACTTATTTTTGTCGATGTCTCTTCCCAACTATTGTCGTGAAAGAAAGGGCACCAATTCCAATTGAATGGGTTCAAAAAGAAGCCTATCATTGGATCCGGACTGTAAATTCTGGTATTCTCATCTATTAAACAGTATTCAGCAACCTCAGGTTGAAGTATTCTACATATATTATAGATTTGAATCAATACTTTGAAAATCTGTTCCAAAAAAGATGCGATGACACATGGATCAAACTGAGGATTTTCTATATATAGTATAATAAGGAGGCGATGATCTATGTTGAGTAGCAGGAAAACCTCTTTCAAATTGTCAAAAAAATCAAACCAATTATCAAAATAAAAATATTTATTTAATAAGATCTCATTATGAGTTACTAAATTAAAAAATGAATAAAAATTCGTTATTTTAGATACAATAGCACCTAGCGGACCAAAAACAAATATATATGGGAATAGGGGATTCCTTTTTTTTCTCACAGTATTCTTTTTGAATCGATGCATTTGAGAACAATTGGACGATGGCAAAATTATTAAAGATGGATAATCCTTGTTTCGATTTAACAAAGTACCCATAGTTCCTTTATGTTGACTAGATGGACTAAATGATTGCATTTTCGTCTTGGAATAAAAAGGATTGATATTGCTATGATCTAATACATTATCAGGAATAGGATCTAATGTATTATCAGGAATGAATCCTGAACTTGCTCTTTCATATCTTTTTCCAATATATGAGGGCTTAATTAACTCAATTTTGATGAAATTGCGAATTAAATAATTTGTCTTTATCTCAACAAATGAAGCATGAACCTCTTCTTCTATAGAACTATTTTGTTTTTGGTCCCAATTCAATACTAAACAAGTCCGAACTAATTGAATAGTCTTAAGACAAATTATTCGAATTGACTTGCTATCTCTATAACGGAAATAATTGACAATTCTAAATTGTAGATTGTCTTTTTCTTGCACGAGATCCTGAGGGAAAAGTGTTGCTAAATCAATCTCATCAGGTATTTCATATGTAATTACAGGTCTAATCGAAACAAAATACTTTTTCTTGATAGGTGTGATCCCTTGAACATAGATCCAATCTTTCGATTTTTTGAATTTTTTTTTTTCTGTTTCTCGTGGTATCAAAATATCACTCTGCCTGGATATCTTATCTGGAAAATGAATATCTCCAGAAAAGATTTTTAGTTCAATATATTTTCTTGTTTTCTCCACTTGGACTAATCCACCCATTCGGCTTCTTTTATTTAAAGTGAGCCATGTATTTACGCCAATGATACTATTGTTCCGGACTCTTATAGAAGAGGATCTCGGTAAGATATGCACTTCTTCGGGAATGAAAAAAAACGGATCCACTTTACTTTGGTATTCCGTGCTAAATTCTTGTGTTCCTTGATCCTCGATCAATGTTTGGTATTGCGGACTTAATTCTTGTGTTCCTTGATCCTCGATCAATGTTTGGTATTGCGGACTTAATTCTTGTGTTCCTTGATCCTCAATTAACATTTTGTATTTTGTCAATTCTTTTATTTCGTCATTCTCAATCAATGTTTGAATTAACATTTTGTATTCTGTAAATTCTTTTATTTCTTCATTCTTAATCAATGTTTGGTATTGCGGACTTAATTCTTGTGTTCCTTGATCCTCAATTAACATTTTGTATTTTGTCAATTCTTTTATTTCGTCATTCTCAATCAATGTTTGAATTAACATTTTGTATTCTGTAAATTCTTTTATTTCTTCATTCTTAATCAATGTTTGGTATTGCGGACTTAATTCTTGTGTTCCTTGATCCTCGATCAATGTTTGGTATTGCGGACTTAATTCTTGTGTTCCTTGATCCTCGATCAATGTTTGGTATTGCGGACTTAATTTTTGTGTTCCTTGATCCTCGATCAATGTTTGGTATTGCGGACTTAATTTTTGTGTTCCTTGATCCTCAATTAACTTGAGGTATTTTGTCAATTCTTTTATTTCTTCATTCTCAATCAATGTTTGGTATTGCGGACTTAATTCTTCTTTTTCTTGATCCTCAATTAACATTTGGTATTCTTTCAATTCTTTTAAAATTTCATTCTCAATCAATATTAACATTTGATATTCCAGACTTAATTCTTCTTTTTCTTGATCCTCAATTAACATTTGGTATTCTTTCAATTCTTTTAAAATTTCATTCTCAATCAATATTAACATTTGATATTCCGGACTCAATTCTTGCGTTCCTTGATCTTCGATCAATGTTTGATATTCCGGACTCAATTCTTGCGTTCCTTGATCTTCGATCAATATTTGATATTCCGGACTCAATTCTTGCGTTCCTTGATCTTCGATCAATGTTTGATATTCCAGACTCAATTCTTGCGTTCCTTGATCTTCGATCAATGTTTGGTATTCCAGACTCAATTCTTGTGTTTCTTCATCCTTCATGAACATTTGGTATTCTAGAGATTCGTTTATTGCTTTTTTCTTAATAAATTTTTGGTATTTCGGATTCAATTCTTCTGTTTCTTCATCCTCAATAAACATTTGGTATTCCGGAAATTCTTTTATTCCTTCATTCTCAATCAATGTTTGGTATTCCAAAGTCAATTCTTGTATTTTTTGATACTCAATCAACATTTGATATTTTTGATATTCAATCAACATTTTGTATTCCGGACTAAATTCTTCTATTTCTTGATCCTCAATTAACATCTGGTATTCCGGAAATTCTTTTATTCCTTGATCCTCAATCAAATCGTCTTTTTTTATGATTGACTCGATCTCATATTGAATAATTCCCGAATTACTTCTTCTGTATCGTGGATCATCAAAATAAGCAAGAATACTATCTTGATAGAAAATACCGTTTATAGGTATCGCCATCGAAATAACAAAACAGGATATTAGTTCTTTTTCTTCTTCTTTATCATATTTTAACGGGATAATTAATCGGTTTCTTCGCTTTTTCGTCAACAAATAAGACTTCTCTTGCAAAATAGAAGGATATATGAAATTCGAATGATTGTTCGATACGATTTGATCAGTCGGTGAATGCTGAACAATTTCCCCTTTACTAGAAGTATTCAACAATTTATATCTTAGTTCATTATTAGCTTTTGTATTAGTTTTTGAAGGGTCAGAAATAGAAATATATCTTTCTTCAACAGAAAAAGAATCAACATTCATTTGATCTTGATCCTTGTGTACCGGAAAAGACACTCTATCGGATCTGCAAGGACTTCCTGCCAATACCCATAAATGGCTTGTTTTTGGTAATAGATGCACGTTACTATATTTAGGTGTATGGTAGACATCGGTACTCCAGTGCAGTTCTCCTCCTGATTCCGAGAAAATATGTTTTTGTACTCTCTCCTTAAAAGGAAAAGTAGACATTCCGGTACGAATCTCAGCAATAACTTGTTCTGATTCTACATATTGATCACTTTGAACTAAAATCAAACTTTTCGAGGGGATACTCACATTATGGATAATATCTCGACTCTCTATAGTTACATAGAAATCTGTAGAACACAGAAAGGCAGGATGCCCATGACGGGTACGTGTGGGATGAAGCAAATCCTCATTGAATTTGATTTTTCCATGAAAAGGAGTTCGTATATGTTGGGCAGTACCACCTGTGAATACTCCACCAGTATGAAAAGTTCTTAATGTGAGTTGAGTTCCTGGTTCCCCAATCGATTGACCCGCAATAATACCTACAGCTTCTCCCAATTCAACCAAATCACCATGAGTGGGACTCCGACCATAACATAATTGACAGATCCAAGATGTACTCCTGCAAGTGAAAGGAGTTCTAATATATATTGATTGTGTTTTAAAAGTTCTAAATCGATTGACCAGTACAATCCCAATATCTTGATTTCGAGTGGCAATGCATCGTAGACCAATATAGATATCATCTGCTAATACACGACCGATTAGTGTTTGGATAAAAACGGTTTCTGTCATCCCATTTTGAGGACTCACAGGAATACCTCGGATAGTACCACAGTCTCTTCTACGTACAACAATGTGTTGAACTACTTCAACAAGTCTACGAGTAAGATATCCAGCATCTGCTGTTCGTATAGCAGTATCTACAACTCCTTTGCGAGCTCCATAACAAGAAATTATATATTCAGTCAAAGAGAGTCCTTCGTGTAAATTGCTTTGAATGGGTAAATCAATCATTTGTCCTTGGGGATCTGACATTAATCCTCTCATACCTACTAATTGGTGTATCTGAGATGCATTTCCCCTAGCTCCCGAAAAAGACATTAAATAGACTGGATTAGAAGGATCAGTCATCTGAAAATTTGGATTCATTTCTTGTTTCAAATATTCACTTGTGGCATACCATATTTCAATAGATTGACGTAATTTTTCTACTGCATGTACATTTCCATAATGATGGTGTTTCTCCAAAATAGAAGTCTGTTGTTCAGCATCTTGAACTAACCATTGTTTCGATGACATTGTTAAAAGATCATCAATTCCTAATGAGATAGATGTAGTAGTGGCTTGATGGAAACCTAAAGTCTTTAATTGATCTAGGATATAGGATGTATATCCCATTCCAAAATGCACTATTAATCTGCTAATAAGTCGTTTTATAGCAGTTCCATTTATGACTTTATTGTAGTAAAAGGCTTGTTTTCTATCTTTTTTTGTCATAATTACTCCTCTATTTGAGTAGGATTCGACAATAGACATGAGTTAGTGATTCGAAGATAGAATATCCTTTATCTTACTCTGGATTCATGCAGAAATTCAGAAATAAAGAAATTAATGAAATTGGAAAAACCCGGGATTTCGCCGCCTGCGAAGGGGCATGACCTAATCTAATTTTTGAATTGAAATAGTGTATCAATTATAGTGTATCAATTCGACTAAACCCTTGTGTGGCTTCTTCTATTTCTCGATAAAAAGAAATATGACCAAGAGTGGTTCGAATGTATATACAACGGATTTCTTCTTTTGCACTTCTTATTATAAGATAATGCCCATAAATCTCATGAGAAGTACCCAAAGATTCATATTGAACTTCAATGGGAAGTTCATTTGACCCAATAAAAGGTTGATCTTTATTTAATTTCCATTGGAGCCACAAAGGATTATCTAAACTGATTCTTTTTTGCCGATAAGCTCCAAGTGCATCATATGAGCTAGAAAAATAAGGTTCTTTTTCTTTATTATATTTAGAGTTTATATTGTCAACTGGTTCATTTTGATAGTTTCTGGAATTATATAGATTATACCTATTTGCACAAATCCCTCGACGATTTCCCATGGTTAATATATAGAGTCCAATAAGCATATCTTGAGTTGGTACACAAATAGGATCTCCAATAGCTGGAGATAACAGATTTGTATGAGAAAACATAAGTAAACGAGCTTCCGCTTGAGCTTCTAAAGATAAAGGTAAATGAACAGCCATTTGATCTCCATCAAAGTCTGCATTAAAACCCTTACAAACTAATGGGTGTAAATAAATAGCACGCCCCTCCACTAAAATGGGTTGGAAGGCCAATATGCCTAATCTATGCAGAGTTGGTGCTCTATTCAGTAATACAGGATGCCCCTGCACAACTTCTTGAAGTATTTCCCATACAATAGGTTCTTTTTCCCGCTCCTTAATCTGCTTTTTAGCAGTCGATGTGTTAGAAGCGAAATGTTTCCTAATTAGATCACGGATTAGAAATGCTTGGAAAAGCTCTATTGCGATTTCTCGAGGTAATCCGCATTGATGTAATGAAAGAGAAGGACCCACAACAATGACAGAACGCCCTGAATAATCAACCCGTTTACCAAGCAAAGTCTCGCGGAATCTTCCTTCTTTCCCTCCAATGATATCTGAAAAAGATTTGTAAACTTTATCTTTACTAAAACCATCCTTACTTGGTTCGTGGAACCCAATATCAAGAAGTATATCTACAGCTTCTTGTAATAATTTGACCTGAGAATCTACAACCTCTTTGTCCGAACATACACGTGGGACTAATAACTCGCTAAGAAGACCATTCCGACGAATAACTCTTCTATAGAGCTCATTAATATCCGAACTTATTAGCTTACCCCCATCTATTTGAATAATGGGTCTCAATTCGGGAGGAAGAACTGGTAATAAGTACAAAATCATCCATTCAGGTTCTATATTTGTTTGAAGAAAATGTTTAGCTAATCCCATACGTCTAACCAAAAAATTCTTTCTTATTTGAATTTTTCTTATTTCCGATTCATTTTCAGTAGATTCTTCGTCTGCTAAGTCTGCTAATAAGTCTGCTAATTCTTTCCATTCTACTAATGAATTCTCAATAATAATTCGTAAATCTAAATCAGCTAATTGCTCTCTAATAGCATCAGCTCCTATCAGAATTTCCCGATTTTGAAATGTCTTGAAGCCCCGAGTACTAAAAAAAAGTGGAATGCTGTATTTCCGGGATTGGATTTCATGTTCGAATAAACCTCTTAATCGTAAGAAAGTCGGTTTTTTAGCTATGGGCCTAGCAAAAGAAGAATCAAGATAGGTTCCTATAGGATTCCCCCCTCTGAAATCGGACGTGAAGGTTTCCTCTCATCCGGCTCAAGTAGTTGCACTAACTAAATAAAGAAAAAAAGAGTTCTTTCTTATTTTTAGACTTTTTCGAAAAAAACTGAAAAAGAACTACTCTTTACTCAAGTTCCCAGTAAAAACCAATCCCTCATTGATTCATTCTTTCTTTACTTGAATTTGACGAATGAAATGAGAATGTCAAATTATTGAGTAGTCTACTTCCCTGATGAATTCTCTTAAAGACTTCTGATAAAGATTTCTGATTTTTGAATTCATACGGGATTTATTTGTCTATATCTCATTCCCTTTAATCTTTTAGGTCCCTACTCACCTCGACGGTTATGCCTTAATATCCCTTGAAGCATATATGCGATAGATAAACTCCTGTAACCATACTATATTTGCTTGCTTAAGCAAAATCTTTCTCTGAAAGAAATGGAATAATAAAACCCCATTTCAAAAGATTTTCACAAGGTATGACTAGCTATTCCTGTTTATCTATTACAGAATGGACCATGGATAAATTCCCCTTTCAATTGGAAGTATAGAATATACTCAAAATCCTAAGTTTCATGTTATTTCTTCCAAAACACATGTCAGAGCCAGGGCATCCCAATTGGATCGAATGGGATGACAGTTTCTCAATTCAAACCTGTTAAATGAGAATTTTGATCAAATCACACACCGCAATATACTAGGCTTTTTAATTCCTTAAGGGATTTATCTAAAAGATTTGCGATATAACTAGGAAGACGTTTTAAATACCACACATGAGTCACTGGACATGCGAGTTTGATATACCCCATTTGATATCTTCGTATTCGAGAGTTACCAAATTCTACTCCACATTCTTCACAAAATCTTGGGTTTTCTTTTTCAGCCCCAATCTCTTTATATTTTCCACACGCACAAAATCCACTTTTTATGGGTCCAAAGATTCTTTCGCAAAACAATCCATTTTTTTCTGGTTTCTTACTTTTATAATGAAAAGTATGAAGGTTGGTTACCTCTCCAAGTATGATTTCCCCATTAGGTAGGATTTTGGTCGCCCAAGCCTTTATTTGTTGAGGAGAAACTGGTCCAATTTGAAGTTTTTGAAGTTTTTGATGTTTATACTGGTTAATCATAAAATAAGATTGAAATAATGATTAATTCAGATCACACTTCCTTCCTATGAATCTGGAAGTTCTTTTCAGATACAAAGAAATAATTCAATTCTAGAGCCAAAGAGCGTAGTTCTCGAACGAGTACTCGAAAAGTTTCTGGAACATCATCCTGAGGATTAGGTGTTCTTCCTCCAATAAGCATAGTATTTAATATTTCCTTACGAGTTCTAATATGATCAGATTTATAAGTAAGCATCTCTTGTAAAATATGAGCAACACCAAATCCTTCTAGAGCCCAAACTTCCATTTCTCCTACGCGTTGTCCTCCTTGGTTGGCCCTTCCTCTAACGGGTTGTTGTGTAACATGTGTGTAAGGCCCGGTAGAACGTCCATGGATTTTATCATCCACTTGATGAATTAATTTTAGGATATAGGACTTTCCTATTAGAACAGGTTGTTCAAAAGGATCTCCTGTTCTTCCATCAAATATTATGCTTTTTCCAGGGTATTCGGGCTCAAAAACCCATGGATTTTTTGTTTGTTTACTGGCTTCATATAATTCAGAAAACACTAGTTTTCTCGAAGCCTCTTGCTCATATCTTTCATCAAAGGGTGCTATTCGATAATGTCTCTTTAGGAGATCCCCTGCTAATCCAAGTGAGCATTCAAATATCTGGCCCACATTCATTCGTGAAGGTACTCCCAAGGGATTGAAGACCATATCAACAGGTGTTCCATCTTGCAAATAGGGCATATCTTGTCTAGGCAAAATCTTAGAAATGATACCTTTATTCCCATGTCTTCCAGCTACTTTATCACCTACTTTGATTTGACGTTTCTGTAAGACATATACAGAAACCATTTCTAAAATATCACTGGAACTGTCCTTCTCAATCCATTTTACATCAATAACAAGACCTCTTCCGCCTATAGGTAATCTTAAAGAAGTTTCTTCTGTAGAAGATAATTCTGTGCCAAGCATAGCCCCTAAAAATCTGTCCTCTGGGAACGATTCATCCTCTGTTGGCGTTAATTTACCTACTAAAATCTCACCGGTTTCTACCCAAGATCCCAGCATCACAATCCCATTCCTATCCAAATTACGGAGAAAATAAGTCTCGAGATGGGGTATTCCCTTAGTGATTCTTTCAGCGCCTTGATTTGTCATATAAGTTTTAATCTCATATTTCCGAATATAAAAAGAAGTCAAAATATCTTCACATATCAAGCGTTCGCTAATTAGTACCGCATCTTCAGAATTATAACCCTCCCACGGCATATAAGCTACTAATAGGTTTTTTCCTAAAGCGAGTTCCCCACCAACTGTAGCGGCACCATCCGCTAAAATTTGACCTTTTTTGACGCATTGACCTCCCTGAACCCGGGATTTTTGATGGAGAAAAGTTTTTTTGTTGGAACCTTGATACTTAACTAACGGAATACTTTCAGTATTCCCATTCCTTGAAAAGGAGATCTTGTGACTATCAGTATAAAAGATCTTTCCCTGATGCTCAGCTATAACTGAAAACCCCGAATCTACAGCCGTTTGGCCTTCTAGACCAGTTCCAACAATACACTTCTCCGACTGACAAAGCGGAACTGCTTGGCGCTGCATATTTGAACTCATTAAGGCTCGATTCGCGTCATTATGCTCAATAAAAGGAATAAGAGAAGCTCCAATCGAAAAATAGTGGAAGGGAAAAATGCTTCTAAGATGAATCTGTTCCCACGCAATAGCAAGGAATTCTTGACGGTATCGAGCGGGAACAACCTCCTCTTCTTGAATACCCCGATTCAAGGACAAAGAATTTCCTGCTGCTATCATAGAATATTCATCTCGAGTTGGTGATAAATAAACCATCTGTCCTTCTTTTTTCTCAGATATTTTATAAAACGGACTTTCTATAGATTCCCAACGACCAATCCGTGCATAAATAGCTAAGGATCCAATAAGTCCAACATTAATACCTTCGGATGTATCAATTGGACAAATACGTCCATAGTAACTAGGATGGATATCTCGTATCCGAAAACTAGCAGTCTGACTTGTTAGTCCTCTAGGACCCAAAAAACTCCATTTTCGCCCATGAGCTACTTGTGCTAACGGATTTGTTTGATCGGAAACTTGTGATAAGGGGTGGAGGCCAAAAAACGATTCATAAGTAGTTGTTAATGAAGTTGAAATTACCAAATTCTGAGGACTTTTTATCCATTTATTATGAGAGATTGCTACACGTATAGTATTCCGAATCGTATTTTCTAAACGAGAGAGAGCCAATCTGAATTGATCCTGTAAGAGATCTCCTACAGAACGAATACGTTTATTCTTCAAGTGATTCATATCATCAAGTGTACCCATTTCCCATTTCATATCATCAAGTGTACCCATTTCCCATTTCATTTCAATCAAATGATCAACAGCAGCCAATATATCCCGTGGTAACAAAAATATGTTGTCCTGAGGTATATCAAGATTGAGTCTCCGGTTCATATTTCGTCGACCAATCCTTCCTAATTCGCATTTTTCTTTTGGTTTAAAAAATCTCTTTTGTACCTCCTCATATATGGACTCTGAAAATACTATATCGTCCTCTTCTATAGAACATAACTTTTTATAAAACTCCAAAATAGCATTTTCTGTTGAACTAATGTTAAAAAAGAGTTCGTTATTTTTCTCTCTGTCCAGGATAGACAAGAAAATCTCAGGGTAACAAGCATTCTCGAGAATTTCTTTCAGATTCGAACCCATAGCTGATAATAGAATTAGAATAGATATCTTTTTTTTCCTACTCACACGTGCCCATATCCTTGCTTTTCTATCCATGTGTAACTTGAATCTTCCTCCAAAATCTGATATTATGGTGCCGGTATAAACAGTAACTCCCTTATGGTCCAATTCTGAACGATAGTAAATACCAGGGCTTTGCAATATTTGATTTATTACAGTCCTATATATTCCATTTATTATAAAAGTTCCTAACGAAGTCATTATAGGAATGTTTCCTATAAAAACGGTTTGTTCCTGCATTTTTATACTGGTTTTTCGAGTTAATCCCGCAGGTACATATAATCTTACAGAATATGTAAGTGATTCATAAATAGCATCTCTTTCTTTTATCAAGGGTTCTACCAATTGATATCTTTTCACAAATAATAGAAATTCTAAATTTTGATTTATATCTTCGATTTTTTCTTCTGGAAACTTCTCAAATTCTTCCCTCAAGCCTTTAGTAATAAATCTGCAAAAGCTCTCAAATTGTATCTGATTAAACCCAGGTATTGTGGCCATTCCGCCATTTCCATTCCAAATCATCCTAATCTGAAGCTTCTTATCGAAAAAAATCCCATAGTTGCTTACTATTCATCGACTCCCTATCTAGAGAACAATCAAGTAATGATGGAATTCTTATTCTGTTTGCTAAATCACATGAAATTTTAGTTAACTCCATATATCGATTTATTTAATATAAATAAATTGAGTTTTTATCGGCATTGTGTAACCAGGTAGTGTCTTTTGTAAACAGCTCGTGTGAGAGCTCTTCTAGCAATAGTTTCTGCTACTCCACTTATGAAATTTTAGTTAACTCCATAAGTTATAATATAAAAAAATTGAGTTTGTATAGGCATTATGTTAGCAGCTAATGCCATAGTTCTTCTAGCAATAGTTTCTGATACTCCACTTATCTCATAAAGTATATCACCAGGTGATATAACGTATACGGTATATACGGATACAATTAATCTTGGACTTTTTTTATCTGAATAATCCCAGTCGGATTCAGTAGTCGTTTTTGTAGGAGGTTTCTGGGGAAGTACCCAGAGTTTTCCACGACGACGGAGATAGCGCTCCATTGCCCATCGTCCTGCTTCTATTTGTTTAATCGGAATTTCGGCAGGTTCAAGTGCTTGAAGAGCACATCCATATCTCTCAAAAGGAATCGAATTGACTCGACGAGATATAGATATTTCCTTCATTCTTTCTCTATGACGATATATTTTTTTTAAACGAGGTCCTCGATAACGAGACATACAAATTTCTCCGTTTGGATTATTTTTTTTTTATGAGAATTTCATTTTATAAATAGAAATTAAAACTGAATTAAAGGATCAAAAAATTAAGATCGACTAAAGTTAAGTAAGATACTAAAAAAAAAAATAAATTGTATCATCATATATATTTTTTGTATTATGTTCAAAAAAATTCATAAAATCTTTTTGTTTTGTAAGTATTAGGAGTATTTTATTGTCTATTATTACTAATATCCTAGAATTTATAAATTAGTATTTAATTACAGTCCAAGAAGTGATAAGTACTTGGCCATGGATTTGTAAACCTCCTATTTGCCAATAGAGATGTTGACCTACTTCTACAGCAGATATCTCAAATAACACATTATATATATGCTTTAATGGAAGATGATATAACCTTCATAATTTCTTTTGTATTCAATACTTTCGATGCAGTGTAAAATAAAAGAAGAATTTGCTTTAGCTAGGAATATTATAAATAAGAAAGAAAATGACTTAGAATCTATGTAATTTTTTCTGTTCTGAGGTTTACATATAAATTCAAAATTGATTATAATTCCTAATTGAAAAAGATTTGACTTAAGTAATTGATACTAATTAGTCATAAATCAATTTGATTTTGTTTATCCCATTAAGGAAATGAAACAAAATAGAAGATATCAATTTCAATTGAAATTGAAGAATCTTTCGTTACTTTTTGTTACTTTAAGAAAGATAAAAAAATCCAAAAGGAAATCAAGACAAGAATAACTAGAATACCAAAAAATTCTAGCTAAGGGTTCCAATTTGACCTAAATTTTGGAATCTATCACCGGAAATACTTTTCTTATCTATTGAAGAATTCTTCAATAGATAAAGAGAAGAAGTTCTTAATTAAAAGAGTATGTATGTGTTTTGAAAATAGAATTCATCAACGAAAATGATTTAAATTGAATGAATCCAATAAAAACCATAAACCCTCACCCTTTTTTTGGAATAAAGATAAGCAAATAAAAAAAAAAAAAAGAATTGAATTATTTTTATCGATTTTGGATTGGATTTGGCGGCATGGCCAAGCGGTAAGGCAGGGGACTGCAAATCCTTTATCCCCAGTTCAAATCTGGGTGTCGCCTTTTCAACAAGATACTTTCAATTTTTTCTATATCCTACTAATAAAATTTGACAAATTATTATCCTGTATAACTAGGGACAAAGAATTTATTGATACTTTATTTTTTGAATTCCTAGTTCGAGAAAATAGAAAAACTTGTCCAGTGAAATTCAAAAAAATAAAGGAATGGATTTAAGAGTTGTAGTGACAGCTCCTTGTTTTTTCTCTCATAGAAAGAGAGACAGTAAGCTTATCTTAAATACAAAATATTTAAGATATACAATAATGGATAATTTTGTATCTTGTTAATACATTTGAATATCCTTTTTTTTCATAAAAAAAGAAAAGAGTTTGTATGTAAGATTTGTTCTTAAGGCTTAATTCTATCTAGTATTATAGTATTAAGCACTTTATATTTTTTTATTGGTTTATCAATAGCCTTAGAAATTCGAATCCTATTTTGACTCTCCACTATTAATTGGACTATGATTATTGATCAATAATGGAATAATTACTTCATATAATATAGGAGACACACATCACATGGATTTAGTAAGTTTTGCTTGGGCTGCTTTAATGGTAGTCTTTACATTTTCACTTTCTCTTGTAGTATGGGGAAGGAGTGGACTTTAATTTGAATTAGGAGAATTGATTGATAAATCAATCGAGTAATCGAATTATATCAATTGTTTCTTTGATCCTTTTACATCAATCATCTTACTAAGCTTTTTTCAATAATAGCTTGTCTTTCTTTAACAAGATAATCTATAACCAATAGAAAAAACTCTCTACTGCAATAGAATATACTTCTTTCTATCGCAGTAGATAATTCGAATTTGATCATTCGTTTTACTTAAGACTTAGGATTCTCTTTTTTTTAATCCCTTTCTTTTATTTCTTTAATGATTGAATTGATAAGAATTTCCAATTCAAGTTTGAGTCAAATTAATCATTTTGACTGACTGTTTTTACGTAGATAATAAGTAAAAAAGCAGTAGGAACTAGAATGAACAGTGCAGTAGCAATAAATGCGAGAATATTTACTTCCATAATCTCATTTTTCCTTTTTTTTTGTTTTTGCAATAACTCGGGATATAATCCCATAGAAAGGAGATATTAAACTACTATAAATAAATGAAATCCAATAGGATGGCTTGCTTGCATCCTGATAATTTTGAATCGGATCCTTATTTTAATATCTGATCTATCAAATCGATTCATCGTTGATAATTTATTTAGTATAGGAAGATCTTTTACCCATACTAATTTTAAAATGGGATTTTTTTATTGGATTAGTCCTTTTCTACTTTTTTTTGTCTTATAGCCTACTGTTTGTCTTGCTTATCTTAATAAGATTATCCTTACTTTTTTTATACTTTTCAATTTCTTATAATTCTCAATTAAATGCGATTAAGGATTTTTATATGATATAGGTCAGTCACACACATATCCAAATAAAGACTAGAAGTACGATGGGAAAAAGAAGAGACAAAAAAATAAAATATTCCAAGAAATTAACAGAAAATATTGGTCTTCTCTTTTATGTTAGTAAGTCTCTCCTTTTTCGGATTTGGAATGAAATCTATAAATTTCAAATTAAGTCTGTTATTTGTATTTGAATGAGAATATTAAGCATATACAATCAATACAAAAAAAATCGTGATTAAAAGAGATGTAGTTTAATATGAAAAGTACTTTTTTTGTTAAGGTAATTATACAAAGTTTATTTTTTGATCAAAAAATACAAAGAATAAAACTTTTTATTTTTCTCAAATTTTTAGAAAAAAAAAAAGAAAACTTATATATATTATATAATATATATAATACTATCATTTCATTGATCAAGAACAGTCGAAAAAAAAGTACGATGAGGGTCGATGGTATATAAATGAATACTATTGATTCGTAGAATCAATATATAAGAAATCTCTACTTTATCAATCAATAGACAATAGATAGTAGTCAAAAAAAATGAGATTTCTGATCAATATTTGTCTGGGTGATAAATGCAAAACGAAAACAAAAGAGATATTCAGTCCAATAATAAATCATTTCAATAATTATGAGAATTTAGATCTTGCTTGTTTTCTGCCTCCCTTTTTCGTGGAAAAAGGGAAGAAAAATGGATGAATATTCCGGATTCTAGTTCGGGACTGACGGGACTCGAACCCGCAGCTTCCGCCTTGACAGGGCGGTGCTCTGACCAATTGAACTACAATCCCAGCAAAGCAAGGTGTATGGTATACATATTCATAAGGGTAATATGAGTATCATCCCATTCAGCTGTACAAATATTCAAAACATATTCACATATGGATATAGACTATAGTGAGAGTGACACAGATTACTAGTAATCTGTTATTGTTTTACTCAATAACAGATTTTTTATCTGTAAGAGGAGTAGACTTTATTCTTAGAACTTCGAAATAAAAATTAATGAGAATTCATATTTTATATGCATATAAATACATGAAGTCTTCCCATTAATTTAATGAATGGTTTGACCTTTTATTTCAAAAAAAATTTCAAATATTTAAGGCAATTCTATTATATCATTTATATATAACATATGTATTCATAAAGTAACTTTATTGGGCCGAGCTGGATTTGAACCAGCGTAGACATATCGTCAACGAATTTACAGTCCGTCCCCATTAACCGCTCGGGCATCGACCCTGGGTGGAAGGATTAATTCTAGGTTTAAGGAAGAATTAATCCCAGGTTTCTTAGTAAACCTGGGAGAATGAATCTTAGGTTTATTGAGAAATTAATATCAACTTTTTATCTTACCCCCAGGGGAAATCGAATCCCCGCTGCCTCCTTGAAAGAGAGATGTCCTAACCACTAGACGATGAGGGCGAATCTGTCCACACGTCGTCATCAGTCAGTACTCAAATTATAATATGTATTTTTTTACTGTCAATAGACTGACTTTTCTATTACTTTTCTTTCTATTTTGATCATTTTTGTCATCATATTTTTGATCCCATTTTTTAGTTTCTTTTTTTATGATTTGATCCAAAAAGTATTTCCTAGTTTTATGTTAGGATTGCGTAGAATTTTTTAATTGGATAGTTCATTCATAAATTATCCTATGCTAAATTATAACGAAAAAAATCTAATGAAAAGAGATAGGTTGAAGGATTCTTTCAATTCAAGTACTTATTTAATGGGTCTGCTAGAAGAGTACAATTTCTTTGTACTTCAATTTTAATAATTTTAATTGAATTACGTTGCTTCATTTGATGTTCAGATCAAATATATTTATTACTTTTTCTATTTCATAAAGATTCGGGTTTTCCGTTCCTAGTATAAAATTCTTTATCATCCAATTTAATAAAATATCTTGAATTGATATCAATGTGGAATTAGTACATCTTTCAATCAAGTGAATATTGTTATGACTCATGATAATAAGTAAAAAAGTGGGATGTTCGGACTTGAACCAATTCATTATATATTTTATTTCATAAAAAAAAAAAAAAGAAAATAAACAAGAATAAGAAATTCAAAATTTACCCTATTTTGCTATAAAAAAATTGATTGTTTCTGAATAAATTCTTATGCCTTATAGGCATATATTGTTTACTATAGAGTATACATTTTATGCAAGTCTTAAAAATTTACTAGAATTCTATTTATATAGATAAATAGATTCTATAAATATATTTCTAATTTCTACATAATAATATATATGTTAAAATAAAAAAGAGATTTTGGGAACCTTATATACAAACCTCTTCTAATGAAAAATGAAAATGGCTAATTCATTAATTGAATTTCTATGCCCTTTTAACTCAGTAGTAGAGTAACGCCATAGTAAGGTGTAGATCATCAGTTCAAATCTAAAAAAGGGCTCTTTCTGCTACTAATTTCATAAGATTACATCCTTTTCAGCAGTAAACATCGAATGATGTTTTTTTTGTATTGAAAAACAAATAATATTTTTAGAAAAAGGTTTTTTCCTTAGGACTAATAAGAATTTATAGGAAATTTGAAAAATCTGATCGATAAAGTAACATCGCAAGGTAAACCACCATCTTCCCAGCTAGAGAGAAGTCAACAATCGACATAGACAATAACCCCAGTTCTCATTCTCTGAAATCATACTAGCCTTTTCGTATGGTAGAAAAGGGTTTTTGAAACCGAAAGTCATCAGTTCAAATCCAAGGGAGGACCTTTTCCACTAAACTCAAGTTTTATACCTTGTTTTTCAAGCAAACTCTTTTTTTTTTTTAGAAGAAATAAGTCATATAATGAATTTGAATTTTTTGCAGTTTTTTAGTTATATTAAAAAAATGGGATAGTTGTTATCATAATGACTAATTATGAGTAATTGAATTTTCTTAGGAATAATCTGCCCATAGTGACATAACCCTCTTCATGTTTCATTATTTCAATTTGGTCTTCTAGAAGGTGTAACCGATATATTCTTGAATATTTGAAATATTCAATTATTTATTTGCAAACCAAAAAAGTGTTATTATTTCTTTCCACATTCTTCTTCAAAAATGAAACTATCTTAAAAATCTTAGAAAATAAGCTATCTTCAAAAAAAATAAAAAGTAAATAGACCTGACTCATTAAATAATGACTATATCAGCTATTCTGATATATAAATTCGATAGATAAGAAGTTAGATTCTATAAGCACAAGCGGATTCTTTTGATTTCCTTAGACCACAGTAAAGCAAGAATTTGCGAATATTTACGAGTTAATATTCTTGTTACTCGATTTACTCGATATTTATTTCATAGAAATAAATTGTTATTCCTTTCTACTACAATATAAAAAATCGATTTTGAAATATCTTTTCTTGACTAATCAATATTGTTTTGTTGTTTTGTCAATACAATAATGAAGGAATGGAAGAAAAGGATTATGAATTGAAGTATACCATTATTTCATATTCTATTTAATAGTAGGAAAAAATAGGAGATTTTTTGTTATTTTGGTTTGGTTCGTTAAAAGATTCTGACTGACATATCATAGGACAGCTCAGGATTTCAATATTCTAAATAAGCATGAAATCGATCGAGTTTATGGATTTACCTAGGTTTTTTTGTGGCTTAATAGAAAAAAGAGCTTATATCTTCGAAACCCGTTGTAAATAAAGAGGTGTTGAAGGAGAAATCGTCCATAGATAATTGAACTATCATATGCCTTAAAATTAACATGAGATGTTCGAAAATGGTTAAAGTAATTGAACAGGAGAATCACTATGACTATAGCCCTTGGTAGATTTACCAAAGATCAAAATGATTTATTTGATATTATGGATGATTGGTTACGAAGGGACCGTTTTGTTTTTGTAGGGTGGTCTGGTCTATTGCTCTTTCCTTGTGCTTATTTTGCTTTAGGGGGTTGGTTTACAGGTACAACTTTTGTAACTTCATGGTATACTCATGGATTAGCTAGTTCTTATTTGGAAGGTTGCAATTTTTTAACTGCTGCAGTTTCTACTCCTGCGAACAGTTTAGCACATTCTTTGTTGCTATTATGGGGCCCTGAAGCACAAGGAGATTTTACCCGCTGGTGTCAATTAGGAGGTCTGTGGACTTTTGTTGCCCTCCACGGTGCTTTCGCACTAATAGGTTTCATGTTACGTCAATTCGAAATTGCTCGATCTGTTCAATTGCGACCTTATAATGCAATTGCATTCTCTGGTCCAATCGCTGTTTTTGTTTC